CATTTTTTTACATAATAACAAACAATAATTTTCATAAATTTCATCGTAAATGTGAAATACTTAACTTATAGAGACAAATAAAAGTTTTATACAAATCAAAATGTGGGAGAGATAAAAAAGATGCAAGGTCGTTTGTCTGCTTGGCTAGCCAAACATGGGTTAGTTCATAGATCTTTGGGCTTCGACTACCAAGGAATAGAGACTTTACAAATAAAGCCTGGGGATTGGCATTCCATTGCTGTCATTTTATATGTATATGGTTACAATTATTTACGTTCCCAATGTGCCTATGATGTAGCACCGGGCGGACTGTTAGCTAGTGTGTATCATCTTACGAGAATAGCTTATGGTATAGATCAACCAGAAGAGGTATGTATAAAAGTATTTGCCCCAAGGTGGAATCCTAGAATTCCGTCTGTTTTCTGGGTTTGGAAAAGTGCGGATTTTCAAGAAAGGGAATCTTATGATATGTTGGGAATCTTTTATGATAATCATCCACGTCTGAAACGTATCTTAATGCCCGAAAGTTGGATAGGATGGCCCTTACGTAAGGATTATATTGCCCCGAATTTTTATGAAATACAGGATGCTCATTAAATATAAATAATAAAATAAGAAACTAATTTTCACTTCTACAACTCCAGGTATTCAAATAATGTTTGTACGTTCTCTTATAGACCAAAGAGCGTAATGGAAGTCTCATTCGCATTCTATTCTAAATGGGCTAAATAAAACGAAATAAAATATAAATCAAATACAAATAAATAATACAAAATAAATAGAATAAAAAAAAATGGTTTCTATTCAAATAAATAAATATATAAAAATAGAAACAATAAAAAATAGAAATAAAAAGGATAAATAAAAAAAAAAAAAAACAAGACAATTAAAAAAATACAATTAGTATTAGGATGACCTAAAAGAGTTTCGCATCATGAACTATGTACCACGCACAAAACTTAAATGAGTTCGACAAAGTCACATAGGAGGAAATGAAGAAATAGAATATGAAAAGAAAAGACAACGAAATGAGAGGAGGGCTTGGATTTTATTTGTACTGTATCTGAAATGAATCTTGGTTATTCCCACCTTTCAACTCCGCGAGACTATACCTTTGAGTCTTTCAACCAATTAATTTAACCTTTCTATTTTAATATGTATGAAGTATTAAATATCTAAAGTATTCACATTGTTTTTGAACGGTAAGAGACACCGTATGAACAAATAAAAAAGAAAAGGAAGTCAAATCTAATTTTTTTTTTATTTTACAGATTTTATAGACATACTCTTTACTCATCTATTCTATAATTCTAGAAAGGGTATATTCTCAGACACCTAGATAGATAAGTATCTATCATGATATAGACTAGTAATGAATATGTATGTTGACCCATATCAATTCATTTGTAAAACGGATACTCATACAAATAAATCATGTGCCAGGAACCAGATTTGAACTGGTGACACGAGGATTTTCAGTCCTCTGCTCTACCAGCTGAGCTATCCCGACCATTATCCGTGCATCGTCCTTATTTTAATAGATAACTTGAGTTTATGTCAATTAAAAAGACAAAAAAAGTCTTACAAAGCTTTATCCAGACCCTGTAATTTCTTGGATCTTCAAAAAGAAAACTTTATAAGTTTTAATACAGTACAAGAAATGATATGTATTGTTAATCATTCAAATTGGAAGTGGGAATACCTTCCTCAAAGATGTTCATTTGTACGCGTATCATATATATCACAAATATTGTAATAAGAAAAAAAAAAAATTCCACAATCAGATCCATTTGTAAAAGAGTAGAATGATTGAAAAACATAACGAATTTTAAACCGCTAACGAAACGAAAAGAGCGGATCGGATAAATAATTGGGGAATCAAACGGGCCTTTTTGGGGATAGAGGGACTCGAACCCTCACGATTTCTAAAGTCGACGGATTTTCCTCTTCCTATAAATTTCATTCTTGTCGGTATTGACGTGTGGAATGGGACTCTATCTTTATTCTCGTACGATAAATTTTATTAATAAATATTCGATTCTTTCTTCAATTTGGATCGATTCACAACAACTCTTTCGATTTTTATTTATTATTTATAGAAATATAAATAAATAAAGATTCGGGTCGTCATTAATCATTTGAGATAGGATTTCAGTACATATACGTATGTATATAGGTTTATCCTTTCTGTAGTTTTGATATAAGGATTACGTTAATGTAATAACGTAAAGAAGTCAACCCCACTTGTTAGAACAGCTTCCATTGAGTCTCTGCACCTATCCTTTTTTATTCTCGCTTTCTTCTGAACCCTTATTTGTTTTCGTAAAATAGGATTTGGCTCAGGATTGCCCATTTTTAATTCCAGGGTTTCTCTGAATTTGAAAGTTATCACTTGGTAAGTTTCCATACCAAGGCTCAATCCAATTAAGTCCGTAGCGTCTACCAATTTCGCCATATCCCCCATTTTTGTTTTGTTGTTTTAAGATTAGGATCTCATTAT